TCCTTATGAACTGACAGGGGCTGGTGTTTTTACAAGAAATCTCTAGCCAGCCTTCCTGCAAGAGGTCTTTTCTTACTTAATACCAAACATGTTGGTCTTTCTTAGATAGAAATGGTAACTCCAGCAATTTCTTTGTTCTCAACGCCCCATATTTCCAGGAATTAGTCACTTCAACGATCTTTGATGGTTATACGGGTATCCAAAGTACGAACGAGATGGATGTTTGTTGTCCTAACCATTCTTGGTAGTCCCGATCCCGATAAGAAGAAGGGGGAATTATATAACAAAGTTTTCGTGTTGTTGATTCCTAGGTGTAGTGCTTCTTCCCCTATGCCACCTATTGGTACTAGTACAGTAGGATTGACATGCAATACAGAACCTATAGGTGTAACCTTTCGCTCAATACTAGAATCGACAATTGAAGCATCTGAGGTTGCATCAATCGAGGATACACGACAGAAGGGATTGCTCTATCTCCAAACTTCACCTTCACCAAGCGTAGGTTTTTTACCAATCTTTTTCTTTCCATACCGAATCGTGTCTCTTTTTTGTAAGAATAAATAGAGTGGTAAGTAAGAAAAAAGGAATCAAATCGCACCATCTCTGTAATAGGTAAATGCCTCTTTTTCTCCCGAAGTTGTCGGAATTATTCGTAATAAGATATTGGCTACAATTGAAGAGGTTTTATCAATAAAATTTCCATTTATTCGAGATCTAGGCATAGTTTGCAATCCATTTTATAATTCTTCTCATTACCCCTCGCGGGTAAATGATCCCACAACAAAGGAATTGTACGATACGAAATGACATAAAAAAGACTAATAACTAATTAAATTATCAAATAAAAAATGTGGATCTTTTACTCAGTCCCTTTGGGAACGGATCAATAAGGAACTATTTGAATATGGTTGGATTTTCAATTCCAATTTATTTCAATTCCAATTTAGTAGTATACCAATGAACGAGACTGTTAGCTATTTAATCGAAATGCAAGAATCAAGGAATTTTTCTACGGATTCTAATCCTAATACTGATATTAATAAACAATAACCCATCCCATAATAACCCAAAAACTTTGAATTTTATTATAATTATATTAATATTATATTATGATTATGATAATAAAAGATTATGATAATAAAAAAAATAGAATAAAATAAGCATTCCATGATAAAAATGGGGTAAGGATAACTATCCATTTTGTGTGCATAGGGTGTAGACACCATAAGATTATAGGATGAAAATCCATGAGATGATTCATCAATTTGTAATAGATCCGTAGCTCATGGGAGGGGTTGTTGTTGAAAAATTGGAAATGAAACTAAACTGGAAAGGAATTCTGTAATTCCTATGTAATTAATATAGTATAGAATCCATCGGTTGATTCATTCCAACCCATTGGTTTAACCCGGTAGAAATGAAATATCAATAAGATGGGAGCGTCGTCTTGACAAGGATGAATACGTTTTTATTTTTTTATCCCTCGAAACTCGAAGGAAGATCGTTCCTTGACGAAAAGTTTGATATGATAATGGATCGGTCGTACCTGTACTCAATAATATGAGTGACTCGTTATTCACTTGGTTTCTGGGTCATAATTAATAAGGTTATGTAGGAGAGATGGCCGAGTGGTTTAAGGCGTAGCATTGGAAATGCTATGTAGGCTTTTGTTTACCGAGGGTTCGAATCCCTCTCTTTCCGTATCCTCATCTAATTCACCAACGTTACCAACCACACAATGTACCAAATACCAATTGGTACCGTTATTCTAAGAGTAAGACCTTTCCTTATAGAGATTTATTTTCTATTCCTAATTACTGTGATATGGAAAAGGAAAAGAACGGAAAGAGGGGGAAAGAAAGAGCGGACAGTGAATGAAAATATCACTGCTGATCCATTTTCGATACGTGAATGGGATCAAAATCCGGATCAAATCCCTCCACTTCTTTCAGCGAAAAGTGGACAAAATTGTCCGAACCTTTGCTATTTTAGGTTCAAGTTTGTCGGGAATAATATTCTACGATTAGCAATTCATTGATTTTCAAACCGACCCATTTACTATCTATTATTTGATTTACTACCCCTTTATATTGCAATGAGTGCAGAGTCAAATGTTTTGGCAATTCCGCGTTGGAGGATGAATCCATATGATTTTGAATCAAAGCTCTGGATCTTTGTTTATCCTTCGTAGTGATAATATCTCGGGGTTTGCAGCGATAACTTGGTATATCTACTAGACGACCATTAACTAAAATATGTCCATGGTTAACTAATTGCCTGGCTCCAGGAATAGTTGAAGCCATACCCAATCGAAAAAGGATGTTATCCAAACGCATCTCAAGTAGTTGCAGTAAAACCTGGCCTGTTGAACCGTTTGCTTTTCCAGCGATACGAACATATCGAAGTAGTTGTCGCTCCGTCAGACCATAATGAAAACGCAATTTCTGTTTTTCTTCTAAACGAATACGATATTGAGATCTTTTCCCAGAGCGGGATTGGTTTCTAAGATCACTTGCAGATCTAGGTTTTTTACTAGTTAGTCCCGGCAAAGCCCCCAGACGGCGTATTTTTTTAAAACGAGGTCCTCGGTAACGAGACATAAAGACTCCTTATTTTACATAATAGGATAAACCTTAAGACTGAACTAAACGATAAACAAAGCTAAACCCACTGAAGTGCTAATGCTAAAAAGAGAAATTAGATGAATTGTATCAATACCCGGATTATTTTGTATATATGTATGTATACATGGTAAGTAAGTATCCCACGATTTGTTCTGTAGAGATACAAACTGCTCCAATAAGTTTTTTACTCATAATTGAATTGGAATGTAAGTTCCCCCGACATAGACATAATAGATCGGGAACCCGAGATTTGGAAGAAAAAAGGGAAGAGTCTTTTCACTATTCCTTGATCTCAAGGAGACATTATCAATCATGGATAAAAAATCGATAGAATCGATAGAGAAAAGCCGGCTATCGGAGTCGAACCGATGACCATCGCATTACAAATGCGATGCTCTAACCTCTGAGCTAAGCGGGCTCAACTCACATAACATAAAATAGTGAGGCGTATGAGTTCAGGAAGCTGCTGGGATCTTAGCTTATTATAGTTATAGCTAAGCTAGTTTATTTAGTTATAACGGATCTGGCCTAAGAATGCAATCCGGATCATAATGAGATTATGCTTCCTCTGATTTGATTTTATTCGTAAAGATAGGAAAAAAGAATAAGAATATTGACCGTTCCACTATTTCAGATCGAGCAGGAAAAATGCGCGGAGGAGAGGCAGATATATGTGGGATATAGCTATCCATATTGAATTGCGGATACATCAATGATAGAATCATTTCTGGTTCTGATTGAACCAAACACTGGTCTGATAGAGCTGAAAGGGGTAAAAAATAGGAGCAGGCACTTTTTCCGATATCGGATCGGTATTTAATGAATTGAATGGTTACAACAGGAAGGAAAGAGGGGAATGGAATCACAAGGATCCCGGCCTCAAAAGAAAGGGGGATATGGCGAAATTGGTAGACGCTACGGACTTGATTGAATTGAGCCTTGGTATGGAAACCTACTAAGTGGTAACTTCCAAATTCAGAGAAACCCTGGAATTAAAAATGGGCAATCCTGAGCCAAATCCTGTTTACAGAAAACAAGGGTTCCTTTCCTAGAAATAGAAAGCGAGAATCAAAAAAGGATAGGTGCAGAGACTCAATGGAAGCTGTTCCAACGAATGAATGGGGTTGAGGGTTGGTAGAAGAATCTATCCATCGGAACTCCGGAGGGATGATCCTATGTACTGAAATATCAAACGATTAATCACAACCCGAATCCTTATTTTTTTATTTTATTTTTTATTTTATAATAAATAATAAAATATATTAATATTATATATTATTATTATATTATATTATAATAATATATTAATAAATTAGTATAATACTTTAGTATAATACTATAATAAATAATAAATTATATTATAATAATGTTCATAACTCTTGTGTTGTGAATCGATCCCAAGTTGAAGGAAGAATCAAATATTCAGTGATGAAATCATTCACTCCAGAGTATGAGACTGGGAGAGAAATGACTGATCGAACGAGAATAAAGATAGAGTCCCATTCTACCTGTCAATGCCGACAGCAATGCAATTTGTTTTTAGTAGGAGGAAAATCCGTCGACTTTATAAATCGTGAGGGTTCGAGTCCCTCTATCCCCAATAAATGCCTAGTTTACGACCTAAGCATTTATCCTCTTTTTTTCGCCAGCGGTTACAAATTAGATATGATATGTTTATCATTCGCTCGACTCTTTGACAAATGGACCCTAGCAGTTTCTCTCTTACTCCAGCAGCTAAATGCAGTATATGTCCAAACGAACATAACATATATATGTATATTATTTATATACAAGGATATACAAGGAATCCCACGATTGAATCATTCATGGTTCATATCCCTTACAAAGAAAGGTTCTTTTGAAAATCCAAAGAAAAAGAAATCCCAGGACTTGTAATGTTTCTTTAGTACCTTTAAATGAATTGACACAGATCCATGTCCTCCAGTAGGATAATGTATAGAGGACGGTCGGGATAGCTCAGCTGGTAGAGCAGAGGACTGAAAATCCTCGTGTCACCAGTTCGAATCTGGTTCCTGGCATATCATATGGTTAATGTATCGAAATGTAATGTATATATACAAAGAGAAAATGAATATGGATCGGGATACAATACATATTCGTTACGTTAATAGTCTATATCGTGTAGTTATTCATCGAGGTATCTAGAACATACATCCCGACCCTTGTGGATCGGCAAAGGAATAGAATATATTCCTTCTTCTTTTTTGTTTGTCCCTACTGCCCTTCCTTTCGCTCATGTTATCCATACATATCCGAAGTTGTCTGAAAGACACAGAAGTCTAGTCTGCCCAGAGGGTTGAGGGGTAGGAATAGAAAAGATCATTTCTGATCCAGTACAAATCCAATCTGATCCCT